ATGAAGTTTCTTTCTTTGCTACAGCTCATAAAAATCGTTGTTTCGAACGATATATATATGTAGAAAGCCTATTTTTTTATTAGTATTAGTGGAGTTGTTCGTTCTTTTCTTTTTTTCTATAGTGGAGATAGTCGCACGTAATGACAGATCACGGCCATATTGTTAAAAGCTTGAGGTAAGAAAGGGTTTCGTTCGAGTGCCCTAAAATAGTATTCCAAAGCTTTTGTATGTTCTCCGTTACTTGTGTGTATAAGGCCTATGTTATAAAGTATATAACTTCGATCATAGGGATCAATTTCCAGTCGCATAGCCTCATAATAATTCTGTAAAGCTTCCGCATAATTTCCTTCAGATTGAGCCGACATCCGTTACGGTCGTCATTCGGTTCAAAGAATCTCCGTTCCAGAACCGTACGTGAGATTTTCATCTCATACGGCTCCTCCTTTATGTGTATAATGATAAACATCCATGGAATCAAATCCAAAAAGATTGCAATATTCTCATTATCAACTTAGCGGGACTAGTATTTTTACACGAAATCTCTAGCCAACCTTCCTGTAAAGGATCTTTTATTAACATCAAGTATGTTATTACTGGATAAATAGTCACTTCAACAATTTCTTTGTCCTCAACGCTGCTAAATTTTCCGGAATTAGTTACTTCAACAGTCTTCGATGGTTATATGGGTATCCAAAATACGAACGAGATGGATGTTTATTGTCCCAACCATTCTAGTTAGTCCCGATCCCGATAAGAAAGGAAGGATTTATTTTTTTTTTTTACAAAGTTTTCTAGTGTTGTTGATTCCTAAGCGTAGTGCTTCTTCCCCCATGCCGCCTATTGGTACTAGTGGAGTAGGATTAACCTAATCCCATAGGTATAGGTATAACCTTTCGCTTAATACTACAAACCTAAAATTGAAGCATATGAGGCTGCATTAATCGGAAATACACGACAGAAGGGATTAATTGTTTTATTTCCAAACTTCACCTTCAGCAAGCGTAGGTTTTTTTTTCAAAATTTTTTTCTTTCTCTGCGAAGAATGTATCTTTCTCCTAAGACTGAGATCGGTAAAAAAAAAAATAATAATAATCAAATCGCACCATCTCTGTAATAAGTGAATGCCTCTTTTTCTCCAGAAGTTGTCGGAATTATTCGTAATAAGATATTGGCTACAATGGTAAAGGTCTTATCAATAAAATTTCCATTTATCCGAGATCTAGTCATAGGTAGCAATCCATTCTAAAATTTCATTTTTTATCGCGTGATAAAATAATCCCCCAAACAAAGGAAGTGTACAATACAGTACGAAATAACGTAAAAATGGACTTATTAATCAAATAATTTTATCCTACGGCAGGCCTCGAAGTAAGTTTTTTTGCGAGTTTCAATTGATTATGTGCGCCTACGCAAATGGAATATGTATGCCTCACTATTCACTCGGTTTAGGGGCATAATCATTATGTAGGAGAGATGGCCGAGTGGTTCAAGGCGTAGCACTGGAACTGCTATGTAGGCTTTTTGTTTACCGAGGGTTCGAATCCCTCTCTTTCCGCACCCTTCTCAAGTTCATCAATGTTACTGACCTCAATGTTTGCAAATAGATATCATTATTCCAACTTTGATGTGGATTCTCTATTCCTAATTTCTTTCTGTAATAAACAAAATAGAGGAATAAAGTGGGCAAGGAATAACAATTTTCCTATACCCACCCACGTCTATACATGAATGGGGGAAAATCCTCGGATCAAAATTATTCTTATTTTAATTCGGTTTAAGTCTGACGAGAATAATATTCTACAACCAGCAATTCATTAATTTTCAAACCAACCCATTTACTATCTATTATTTGATTGACTAATCCTTTATATTGGAATGGATGAAGAGTCAAATGGGTTGCCAATTCTTCGCGGGGGGCTGATTCAAGAGAATTTTGAATCAGAGTTCTAGATTTTTGTTCATCCTTCGCTGTAATAATATCTTGAGGTTTGCAACGATAACTTGGTATATCTACTATACGACCATTAACTAAAACATGTCTGTGGTTAACTAATTGACGGGCTTGAGGAATAGTCGAAGCCATACCCAATCGAAAAAGTATGTTATCCAAACGCATTTCAAGTAATTGTAGTAAAACTTGACCGGTTGAACCTTTCGCTTTTCCAGCGATACGAACGTATTTAAGCAATTGTCGTTCTGTAAGACCATAATGAAAACGCAATTTTTGTTTTTCTTCTAAACGAATACGATATTGAGATTTTTTACTCGAGCTCGATTGGTTTCTAAGTTCGCTTCCAACTGTAGGCCGTTTACTAGTTAGTCCTGGTAAAGCCCCCAGACGACGTATTTTTTTGAAACGAGGCCCTCTGTAACGTGACATAAACACTCCTTTTTAATTTAAAATGGAAAATATCATAAAACTAAACTAAATAACAAATATGATAAATGAAACGAAATCTACTTAAAGTATTTTACTACAAATATTATACTACAAAAAAGAACTGGAAAGATTCGATCAGTATCCGAATTTTATTCTATTGTATATCTATCTAAATAAATAGAAAATAAAAAAAAGGAGGTTATTTTCTTGATTTGTTCTAGAGAAATGGAACTCCAATTTTTTTTCCTAAAATAAAAAGAGATTATCCCTTATGTCAAAAATGAAAACAAATAGAGAAAAAAGCCGGCTATCGGAATCGAACCGATGACCATCGCATTACAAATGCGATGCTCTAACCTCTGAGCTAAGCGGGCTCTCATAACACAAATTGTGGATTTATCGGAATTATTTCCTAAACTCAAACTATTGGGATCTTAGTTATTAATTGTTTTATAGTTTTATATTAGCTCTTCATAACCAAATTACTATATCAAATAAATACAAACATAGAAAAAATATAAAATATCCAATAGTTATTATTTATTTGATATTTTAGTATATATCATAAAAATAAGAATAATTTTAAGATAAGAATTTTAATTAATAGTTAGTTATATAGTTAATAATACTATTTTGATCTATTTATCAAATAATTTATCAAATCTTTTTTTATCAATAAAACAATATCGTCATTTTAATTCGTATAGTCAAATTCTCTTTTTTGTTTTGAATTCCATTTTATTCATTTTTTGAATATTTTTGCTTCTTTATTTCTATTATTTTAATATTTCAAGAATAAATAGAATAGAATTCCTATTTTCATCTAATCTATATGAATATCTAAATATAGATATGTATTTATCCCGATATCCTGATTATTAGATAGGAAGATTATTTGTTTCTATATATATTCTTTAATATAAAATTCTATATAAATATAGATATAGAAAATAGTAAAGAGTATATAGAATACTATCTTAAAATTAAAATTTATATTTTAAATAGTCTCATTTTTTAGAATTTTAAATAATGACTAATTAGATTACAGTAAACAGTAATTTATATTACAAAATTCGTATGCATTAAGATGAACTATGTATAATGTATATAATATAATGTATATAATATAATGTATATGTATATAAAAAAGAATGTATCGATAGAAATTGGATAAGTAATTAGAAATTTGATATTTCTATTGAATTTCTAAATGAATGTCAAATTTTAAATTAAAAAATAGATTTTTGATTTTCGTTTTGTTATTATAAGGTCCGTATCTGTCTGCTCTAAGGAAAAAAAGAATCGAACGTTAGAGTATTCTAAATACTCTCAAAAAATCAAAGAAGGAGGGACATATAAAATAGAGATAAATGTAGTATATATCTCTGTATATTGAATTGCGAATACACAGATAATAGAATCATTTCTGATTCGACTAAATATGGGTATCTGATATAGGAAAATCAAACAAAAACAAACAAATAGAAGGAAATTTTTCCAAAAATGGGAGTAGGTTTCTAAAAAATTCAACAGTTCCATCATATAATTCTCATAATACAAATGAAAAAACATCCTAATGAGATATGATATCAATCTCAAAGAAAAAAACGGGGGATATGGCGAAATTGGTAGACGCTACGGACTTAATTGGATTGAGCCTTGGTATGGAAACTTACCAAGTGAAAACTTTCAAATTCAGAGAAACCCTGGAATTAAAAATGGGCAATCCTGAGCCAAATCCTTCTTTCCGAAAACAAATAAATAAAAGTTCAGAAAGTGAAAATCAAAAAAGGATAGGTGCAGAGACTCAATGGAAGCTGTTCTAATAAATGGAGTTGACAACATTTACTCTTTCAATAGAATAATATTTATTGATCAAATCCGTCACTCCACCATAGTCTGATGGATAATAATTAATCAGACGAGAATAAAGATAGAGTCCCATTCTACATGTCAATACCGACATCAATGAAATTTTTAGTAAGAGGAAAATCCGTCGACTTTAGAAATCGTGAGGGTTCAAGTCCCTCTATCCCCAAAAGCCCATTTAATTCGCTAATTTTTTATCCTATTTTTAATTAAAATTCAAAAAGTATTTTTTTTTATTTAGTTGACATAGACTCAAGTAATTTCCTAAAATTAGGGTGGTGTGTCAAGAATGGTCGGGATAGCTCAGCCGGTAGAGCAGAGGACTGAAAATCCTCGTGTCACCAGTTCAAATCTGGTTCCCGGCGATTCATTTCTATGAGTATCTATTCCCATATTTATTTATTAAAATAAATATGGGAATAGATACATATTTTTTAGTGGTCTTGATCATCATACATAATTTATCTAGGCGTACGGAGATATACTCTTTCTAGCTAAAGAATGAATAGATGTATATTCTAGGTATAGAAAGTTAGTCTGAAAATGAATGATTCCATTTTGTTTCGATTTTTTCTGCGCTCCAAAAAGAATGTTAATATTTCAACAATATTCAAACGGTAAAATTACTTGGTTGAAAGGCCAAAAAGTTTAATCTAGGGAAGTTCAGAGGTGAGAATAGTCAAAATTTATCTGAGATACATTATAAAAAAATTCGGTCCATTTCTTTTGATTTTCTTTTTTGTTATTTATC